AAATTGTTATGGATTAAATTATAAGAAAGTTTTTAGGTCAAAAATGAATATTTGTGAACAATGTGGATATCATTTGAAAATGAGTAGTTCAGATAGAATCGAACTTTCGGTTGATTCGGGCACTTGGGATCCTATGGACGAAGACATGGTCTCTATTGACCCCATTGAATTTCACTCGGAAGAGGAACCTTATAGAGATCGTCTCGATTCATATCAAAGAAAGACAGGTTTAACTGAGGCTGTTCAAACAGGCATAGGTCAACTAAATGGGATTTCCATAGCAATTGGGGTTATGGATTTCCAGTTCATGGGAGGTAGTATGGGATCCGTAGTAGGCGAGAAAATCACCCGGTTGATCGAATATGCTACTAATAGATCTCTACCTGTTATTATAGTGTGTGCTTCTGGAGGAGCACGCATGCAAGAAGGAAGTTTGAGCTTGATGCAAATGGCTAAAATATCTTCCGCTTTATATGATTATCAATTCAATAAAAAGTTATTCTATGTATCAATCCTTACATCTCCTACAACCGGTGGAGTAACGGCCAGTTTTGGTATGTTGGGAGATATCATTATTGCTGAACCCAATGCTTACATTGCATTTGCGGGGAAAAGAGTAATTGAACAAACATTGAATAAGACAGTACCCGACGGTTCACAAGCGGCTGAGTATTCATTCCATAAGGGCTTATTTGATCCAATCGTACCACGTAATCCTTTAAAAGGTGTTCTGAGTGAATTATTTCAGCTACACGGTTTCTTTCCCTTGAATCAAAATTCAAGCAGAGCGCTAGGCTCAGGTATTTGTAGCGAACTTTAGTTCATCGGAATCAAAGTCAAAATAAGAAGAGTGGGGTTTTCTTTGGTAACATAAGTTCTATAGGAAGTTTCGGATAATTACTTTTTTTTTTATCCATATTTTTTATCCTACCCCTATTCATGATTAGTAATCAGGAACTCTCTATCAAGAGGAAAAGAGTGAATTCTTCCTTCCGCGGAAAGGAATTGGGAAAAAAATCAAAAGAATTTCATGTTCCCTTCTTTCATATTAATATATATCGTATTAATAATATATAAATAGACCGTATTAATCTATATATATTAATCTATATATATAGATTAATTCAAATCTATTAAGGGAAGTGTTGTATATTTTTTTTATCTCCCGAGAACTTACATTTTGACTATGAATTCCTGTTGGATCGGATTCTAACGAATCCTTAGGAAACTCGTAAGAAACTCTTTATTAGAAGATAAGGGCGGTAGGGCAAGAATAATAAAGCAGATTATCAGACATATATTTCTTGTAGAAAGATAATATAGGGACACTTATTTAGCTCTACATTCCTTGCACTTATTATATATATATACTTAATAATACTTATAATAGATATACTTATCATAACATAAGATATCTTTATAACAGGTACAAATATTAAATCGAGGTACCCATTCTATGACAGATCTCAATTTACCCTCTATTTTTGTGCCTTTAGTGGGCTTAGTGTTTCCTGCAATTGCAATGGCTTCTTTATCTCTTCATGTTCAAAAAAACAAGATTGTTTAGATCCGATAGGGAAAAATTTCATCAATTTATTTCAACACTTGGACTTGGATCATAGATATCTATTTAGTGGAATATGGTACGACATGTGGCTCCTTCCGAGCACAAATAAAAAAGTGGTTATGCATGCGGATACATGATATATGGATAAATCCATATGCATGTATATGTGGGGATAGCGGTTTTAAAATGGATCAGCGGATATCTGAAATAGAAAGTCAACGTATCTATATTATGTAGATATACATAGTGGTATCATATGAAAGGGATGTTATTATTTTATATCTAACCAATTCGATGAATTACTCCTAATAGTTCACATCATAATAGTGCTAGTTGATGAGAGTGACTTCGGGAGCAAAACAAAAAAAAAAGTAAAATCAAATTCATTTGGCTTATTCCCTTCTCTCAATTCCAATAGGGTGCAACTGGATCTAGTATGAACTATCGATCAGAACGTATATGGGTAGAACTTATAACGGGGTCTCGAAAAACAAGTAATTTCTGCTGGGCCTGTATTCTTTTTTTAGGTTCACTAGGGTTCTTATTGGTTGGAACTTCCAGTTATCTTGGTAGGAATCTGATATCCTTATTCCCGTCTCAGCAAATCATTTTTTTTCCACAAGGAATCGTGATGTCTTTCTATGGGATCGGGGGTCTGTTCATTAGTTCCTATTTGTGGTGCACAATTTCGTGGAATGTAGGTAGTGGTTATGATAGATTCGATAGAAAAGAAGGAATAGTGTGTATTTTTCGTTGGGGATTTCCTGGAATAAATCGTCGCATCTTCCTTCGATTACTTATGAGAGATATCCAATCGATCAGAATAGAAGTTAAAGAGGGTCTTTATCCTCGACGTGTCCTTTATATGGAAATCAGAGGCCAGGGCGCCATTCCCTTGACTCGTACTGATGAGAATTTTACTCCACGAGAAATTGAACAAAAAGCTTCGGAATTGGCCTATTTCTTGCGCGTTCCAATTGAAGTATTTTGAAATGAACTGAAAGAATGAATGCTTTCTCAGTATGAGAGAAGGAACCCCCTTATTTAATATTTTAATATAACTGAAGTTTCTTCGGAACGTTCATTCGAGCAAAACATGTTAGATTCTATTTACCCCGTTCCGTTGGTAATCCTTCCGTGGCCATAGACCATAGAATAAAGCAGGCGGACGTATACGGAACAACCATAATAAGAAGCAATTTTGGTCGACCAAAACTATTTTTGATGCATATAGAACTCAATTCTACTAGTAACAAGTCTAATAAGTATGTATTCATCACACATATCAGAGCACTTCGGAATACAGTACATAATTTCTTCCCTTTTTAGGGCCAATACTATGAATTGATACATTCGATACAGATGTATCATATCTCGTTAATTATCTTTCTTTTGTCAATCGATGTTTCTTTTTTGATCTTAGCTCTTTGATGACCAAACGCTTAGATTTTTCATAACTATCTCTCTCGTTTTGCCACCCATTTCGGATTTCATTATTAATATTCTTCAGAAATATCCCTTCAATTATTCCTGGGTTGAGGGTAGCCAGTGAGAAATATTTCGAAAAAAAAAAAATTGAGGGGAGTTCTTTCGTCTAGAAATCCAAATAATTATTTCAAGTGGTTCTTTTGGGCATTCATCGAAAGAACAAATGAGGATATAATTGGTGCGAATTTGACCAACTGAGATATCTGGGAAAAATATTTGATTATTTCTTCATTCGAAACGGACCCTTATTCTATTTCTATATTCTTTTTAGATCCAAGGACTAAACAATTCAAAAAAAAAAAAGGAATAGATCCATAGGTTCCATACCTTGTTATAGAACTCATGCTTCATAGAAATATCGGATCAGATAGAGTCGGCGAATGAATCGGGTTCATTAACAATTCACAGATTCAAAGTGTCAAAAAAGAAAGCTCCCCTCCCATATCTTGCATCTATAGTCTTTTTGCCCTGGTGGATCTCTCTCTCATTTAATAAAAGCCTGGAACCTTGGGTTACTAATTGGTGGAATACCGGACAATCCGAAACTTTTTTGAATGATATTCAAGAAAAGAACGTTCTAGAAAGATTTATAGAATTAGAACAACTATTCTTGTTGGATGAAATGATAAAAGAGTACCCGGAGACACAGATACAAAAGCTTCGTATAGGAATCCACAAAGAGACGATACAATTGGTCAAAATGCACAATGAAGATCATATCCACATCATTTTGCATTTCTCGACAAATATAATCTGTTTTGCTATTCTAAGTGGTTATTCTATTCTGGGTAATGAAGAACTTGTCATTCTGAATTCGTGGGTTCAGGAATTCCTCTATAGCTTAAGCGACACAATAAAGGCTTTTTCTATTCTTTTATTAACTGATTTATGTATCGGATTCCACTCACCCCGTGGTTGGGAAATAATGATTGGTTCGGTCTACAAAGATTTTGGATTTGCTCATAACGATCAAATTATATCTGGTCTTGTTTCCACTTTTCCAGTCATTCTAGATACAATTTTGAAATATTGGATCTTCCATTATTTAAATCGTGTATCTCCTTCACTTGTAGTGATTTATCATTCAATGAATGAATGAATGAAGAACTCATTTGATCTGCTGATATCAATCAAATCATGATGCTACTTCGTACATAAACAAACCATTTTGAAGCTTACTCACTCTTTATACTTCTACCCACCCAGGGGATTCCTCCTATATTTCAGTACAATTATTCCAGTACAATGGCAGAATCGTGGATAGGGAACTATACTAGCTACCTACCTAATTTATTGTAGAAATTTCCGGGATCAATGATTGGACCATGCAAAATAGAAATACCTTTTCTTGGGAAGAGATGACTCGATTCATTTCCGTATTGATCATGATATATGTAATAACGCGGACATCTATTTCAAACGCATATCCCATTTTTGCGCAGCAGGGTTATGAAAATCCACGAGAAGCAACTGGGCGTATTGTATGTGCCAATTGCCATTTAGCTAATAAGCCCGTGGATATTGAGGTTCCACAGGCTGTGCTGCCTGATACTGTATTTGAAGCAGTTGTTCGAATCCCTTATGATATGCAACTGAAACAAGTTCTTGCTAATGGTAAAAAGGGGGCTTTGAATGTAGGGGCTGTCCTTATTTTACCCGAGGGATTCGAATTAGCTCCCCCCGATCGTATTTCTCCCGAGCTGAAAGAAAAGGTGGGCAATCTGTCTTTTCAGAGTTATCGCCCCACTAAAAGAAATATTCTTGTGGTGGGTCCTGTTCCTGGTCAGAAATATAGTGAAATCGTCTTTCCCATTCTTTCTCCGGACCCTTCTACTAAGAAAGACGTTCACTTCTTAAAATATCCCATATACGTAGGCGGGAACAGGGGAAGGGGTCAGATTTATCCCGATGGTAGCAAGAGTAACAATACAGTCTATAATGCTAC